TTGTAAAAAAGAATAGGATGAATGAGAAACATAAGGAACTTTGAACCAATAAAAAAAAGGGTAGGATAAAATAAATAGATAGCAAACGGGCTTTTGGGGGTTGGGGATAGAGGGACTTGAACCCTCACGATTTTTAAAGTCGACGGATTTTCCTCTTACTATAAATTTCATTGTTGTCGGTATTGATATTGACATGTAGAACGGGACTCTATCTTTATTCTCGTCCGATTAATCAGTTTTTCAAAAGATTTATCAGACTATGGAGTGAATGATTTGATTAATGAATATTCTATTCGATTCTTTCTTTAACTTGGAATCGATTCACAACAATTCTTTTTATTTTTCATATAAATTGATTTTGCATATAAATAAAAAAAATACGGGTCCGGGTCGTCTTTTTTGAGATAGTTTTTCATTAGTATACCTATTTTTTTTTATATAGGTATATCTTGCATCCTTTCTTTTCTGGAGTTTCGATATAAGGATTCCTTTACCAACAGTCAACCCCATTTGTTAGAATAGCTTCCATTGAGTCTCTGCACCTATCCTTTCCTTTTTTATTATTCTCGCTTGCTGAACCTTTGTTTATGTTTATTTTCGTAAAATAATAGGATTTGGCTCAGGATTGCCCATTTTTCATTCCAGGGTTTCTCTGAATTTGAAAGTTATCACTTAGTAGGTTTCCATACCAAGGCTCAACCTAATTAAGTCCGTAGCGTCTACCAATTTCGCCATATCCCCTTTGTGTCTTGAGATTAGGATCTCGTTAGGATGCCCTTCCGTCTCTCCCTCCTTTCCCCTTTCTTTCATTTGTTTATTTTCTTTATTTTTATGCGAAACCGTTGCATTTAGGAGATATAAATACTGATTCTTATATTTCTTATATTGAAGGGTCTTTACCTATTTTATTTCTTGTTTGTTTATCTTCTTTCGTTTCTATCGGAGACCCAGATTTATTTTTATTTGGTCCAATCAGAAAATATTTTATCATTTCTGTATTCGCAATTCAATATAGATGGGTATTCCATAACATATATATGCCCCTATTACTCTCAGTTTTATCAGGCAATTTGGTGGAATACTCGAACGGTCGATTCTTTTTCTTAGCTTCCGCCTTTATGTTTATGAATGAAAACAAAAGAAAGGAGTCTCTCAATTAATTATTTAATTTATAGTCTAATAGCTAGAACTAATTATTCCATTCATTTCTATTTCGAATTCGAAGATAATTCGAATTTTTTAGTCTAAAAAGAGTTTCATTCTAATTATCTAGACTTATAATGTTTTATAATGTTAATGTATCATTTATATAATGTATATATATATATAAATGCATAAAAAGATTTTCACTCTAATTATCTCTATTTAGAACTCTAAACTAAATAGAATATACTAATAGAATAAATATAACATAATAATTATAATATTAATAATATATTATGTTATGATTAAATTAAAATCAAATTTTGAATATGATTAAAATAGAATCAAATAGAATTAAATAATTAAAATAATTTTTTTTACAAATTTAAAATAGAATTATTATATTCTTAATTATATTATTATATTCTATCAACATTAGATTGAATATTCGATTGAATCTACCATTATTATATATTAATATTATATTAAATATGTTATATATTAAGTATGGCATTAAAAATTAGAAATTCTAGTTTTTCTAAATTCTAGTCTATAATTCATATTAATAATTAATAATTCATAGTAGTTATGAATAACTAATAGATAGTTAATAGATAAGATCGTAATAGTTTGCTGAATTTCTATGGATACAAAATTTTTATTATTTGAGCCCGCTTAGCTCAGAGGTTAGAGCATCGCATTTGTAATGCGATGGTCATCGGTTCGATTCCGATAGCCGGCTTTCCCTATTTGTTTGCTTTTTGACTTTTTTACATGATTTATATTTATAATGTTTTTTTTTTGAAATCAAAGAACATTGAAAAAGCTTTTTCCCCTTTTCTTTCCAAAGGTCAAAAATATGTTTATTATGCCGTAGAAACTTCCAATTCGGGAGTTAGATCTTTGCAGAATAAATCAAGAAAAAGAAAAAAAAAAAAGGAAACTTTTTTTGGTTTAATTTATTTCTATTTTATATTTTATATATTGAATATTATATTCAATTTATTTATATATTATATCTTATTTATATATTATATATATTCAATATATTTTATATAATATTATTATATTATATATATTATATATTTTAATTTCTATTTTTTGTATACATTATATACAATACAAAAAAGTATGGATATTGATCCAATTCATCTCATTAATATTTGTAGTACAATCCTTCAGTCGATTTCGCTGCATTTAGTTCAGTTTTAATTTCGGTTTATGAAATTTCAATAAAATTCAAATTAATAAGGAGTCCTTATGTCACGTTACCGAGGGCCTCGTTTCAAAAAAATACGCCGTCTGGGGGCTTTACCGGGACTAACTAGTAAAAGGCCTAGAGCCGGAAGCGATCTTA